GTTCATGTAGCTTAACTCAAAGCAAGGCACTGAAAATGCCTAGACGGGTCCATATATAACCCCATAAACACATAGGTTTGGTCCCAGCCTTTCTATTGGCTGCTAGCAAAACTACACATGCAAGTATCCGCCCTCCAGTGAGAATGCCCTGCAAATCACCACAAATGATAAAAAGGAGCAGGTATCAAGCACACTACCCAAGTAGCTCATGACATCTTGCTCAACCACACCCCCACGGGAAACAGCAGTGATAAAAATTAAGCAATAAACGAAAGTTTGACTAAGTTATGCACATTAGGGTTGGTAAATTTCGTGCCAGCCACCGCGGTCATACGATTAACCCTAGTCAATAGACATACGGCGTAAAACGTGTTTAAGGGCATTTTATATAAAGTTAAACCTTAGCCACGCTGTAAAAAGCCACAGCTACTGTAAACCCAACTACGAAAGCGACTTTAAATCACCTGAAACACGACAGCTAAGACCCAAACTGGGATTAGATACCCCACTATGCTTAGCCCTAAACCCAAAGAATCAACCCAACAAGATTCTTCGCCAGAGTACTACTAGCCAAAGCTTAAAACTCAAAGGACTTGGCGGTGCTTCATATCCCTCTAGAGGAGCCTGTTCTATAACCGATAAACCCCGATAAACCTCACCAGCCCTTGCCAACCCAGCCTATATACCGCCATCTTCAGCAAACCCTGAAAAGGAACTATAGTAAGCTCAATCGCAGTACGCAAAAACGTTAGGTCAAGGTGTAGCCCATGGGCTGGGAAGAAATGGGCTACATTTCCTATCACCACTAGGACACCACACGAAAGTCCCCATGAAACCAAGGACCAAAGGCGGATTTAGCAGTAAACTAAGAATAGAGCGCTTAGTTGAATGAGGCCATGAAGCACGCACACACCGCCCGTCACCCTCCTCAAATACAAACGGTACTACCAAATCCTATTAACATCCTACCAAAACTACTAGAGGAGACAAGTCGTAACAAGGTAAGCGTACTGGAAAGTGCGCTTGGATAACTCAAAGCATAGCTTAACCCAAAGCATCTAGCTTACACCTAGAAGATATCATACAAACATGACTGCTTTGAGCCGTACTTAGCCCATGAACAACCAAAACACAACTACACATAATACTCAAAACAAAACATTTACCATTCATAATAGTATAGGAGATAGAAATTATCACAGGCGCTATAGAGACAGTACCGTAAGGGAAAAATGAAAGAAACCACTAAAGCAACAAACAGCAAAGATTACACCTTGTACCTTTTGCATAATGATTTAACTAGACCCATCTTAGCACAGAGAACTTAAGTTAACACCCCCGAAACCAGACGAGCTATTCACGAGCAGCTTCACAGAGCAAACTCATCTATGTGGCAAAATAGTGAGAAGACTTGCGAATAGAGGTGAAAAGCCTACCGAGCCTGGTGATAGCTGGTTGTCCAATATAGAATTTTAGTTCAAATTTAAGCCTACCTACAAACACTCTAATTCCACTGTAGACTTAAAAAATAGTCTAAAGGGGGACAGCCCTTCAGACATAGGTTATAACCTTAACTAGAGAGTAAGCATAAAGACATTCCATAGTGGGCCTAAAAGCAGCCACCAATAAAGAAAGCGTTCAAGCTCAACAACCCAACTACCTTAATCCCTACCACCATCACTAACTCCTAGCACAAAACATTGGACCACTCTATAATTGTATAGAAGAGACACTGTTAATATGAGTAACAAGAATTCAATTCTCCTTGCACAAGTGTATATCAGAACGAATCCCCACTGATAGTTAACGAACATCAAAACCAAACCAATTAACAAGCCCCCTTACCCAACCCATCGTTAACCCAACACAGGAGTGCCCCAAGGAAAGATTAAAAGGAGTAAAAGGAACTCGGCAAACATAAACCCCGCCTGTTTACCAAAAACATCACCTCTAGCATCCCCAGTATTAGAGGCACTGCCTGCCCAGTGACATACGTTCAACGGCCGCGGTACCCTGACCGTGCAAAGGTAGCATAATCACTTGTTCTCTAAATAAGGACTTGTATGAATGGCCCCACGAGGGTTTCACTGTCTCTTACTCCCAATCAGTGAAATTGACCTCCCCGTGAAGAGGCGGGGATACTAAAACAAGACGAGAAGACCCTATGGAGCTTCAATTAATTAGCTTAAGACAAAACACAAAATAACCCCAAAAGGAATAAAAGACCTCCCATAAGCTAACAATTTAGGTTGGGGTGACCTCGGAGCATAAAATACCCTCCGAGCAATTACAAGCTCAGACCTACCAGTCAAAGCACCACCACTCACTGATCCAATCATTGATTGATCAACGGAACAAGTTACCCTAGGGATAACAGCGCAATCCTATTTAAGAGTCCCTATCGACAATAGGGTTTACGACCTCGATGTTGGATCAGGACATCCCAATGGTGCAGCAGCTATTAATGGTTCGTTTGTTCAACGATTAAAGTCCTACGTGATCTGAGTTCAGACCGGAGCAATCCAGGTCGGTTTCTATCTATTTTATGCTCCTCCCAGTACGAAAGGACAAGAGAAGCAGGGCCCCCTTAACCCTAAGCGCCCTCTAACAAAACAGATGATATAATCTCAATCTGCTATGAAACAACCAATACTGCCCTAGACCAGGGCTCAGTTAAAGTGGCAGAGACCGGTAATTGCGTAAAACTTAAACCTTTACACCCAGAGGTTCAAATCCTCTCTTTAACATCATGTACTTAGTAAATCTCCTCTCCATAATTGTCCCCGTACTACTAGCCGTAGCATTCCTAACCCTGATTGAACGAAAAGTACTAGGGTATATACAACTACGTAAAGGACCCAATGTTGTAGGCCCCCATGGCCTCCTCCAACCAATCGCAGACGCCGTAAAACTCTTCACCAAAGAACCACTACGACCACTAACATCATCCATCACCATATTCATCATCGCCCCAGTCCTAGCCCTAACCCTAGCCCTAACAATATGAGTTCCCCTACCCATACCACACCCCCTAATCAACATAAACCTCAGCATTCTATTTATACTAGCTATATCAAGCCTAGCAGTCTACGCCATCCTCTGATCAGGCTGAGCCTCCAACTCAAAATATGCCCTAATCGGAGCCCTACGAGCCGTAGCCCAGACAATCTCCTACGAAGTAACCTTAGCAATCATTCTATTATCTGTCCTACTAATAAGCGGCTCATACTCCCTATCCACCCTAATCGTAACCCAAGAATACATATGACTTATCTATCCCTCCTGACCCCTCGCAATAATATGATTTATCTCAACCCTAGCAGAAACCAACCGAGCCCCATTCGACCTAACAGAAGGTGAATCAGAACTAGTCTCCGGCTTCAACGTCGAATATGCAGGAGGCCCTTTCGCCCTATTCTTCCTAGCAGAATATGCTAACATCATCATAATAAATGCTCTCACAACAATCCTCTTCCTAGGAGCCTATAACAACCCAACCTTCCCCGAACTCTACTCAATTAACTTCGCAATCAAAACCCTCCTACTCACTATATCATTCCTATGAATCCGCGCATCCTATCCCCGCTTCCGATATGATCAACTAATACACCTACTATGAAAAAACTTTCTACCCCTAACACTAGCTTTATGTATATGACATGTTACAATCCCCATCACAACAGCAAGCATCCCACCACAAACATAAGAAATATGTCTGACAAAAGAGTTACTTTGATAGAGTAAATCATAGGGGCTAAAATCCCCTTATTTCTAGGACTCTAGGAATTGAACCCAGCCCTAAGAATTCAAAAATCTTCGTGCTACCACACTACACCAAATCCTAGTAAGGTCAGCTAAATAAGCTATCGGGCCCATACCCCGAAAATGTTGGTTTATATACTTCCCGTACTAATAAATCCGCTAATCCTCTCCATAATTATATCAACCGTTATCCTGGGCACCGTTATTGTAGCTTCGAGCTCCCACTGACTAATAGTGTGAATCGGCTTCAAAATAAATATACTAGCCATCATTCCAATACTAATAAAAACCCACCACCCCCGATCCACAGAAGCAGCAACCAAATATTTCTTCACCCAAGCCACCGCATCCATACTCCTAATAATAGCTGTAATCATCAACCTACTATACTCAGGCCACTGAACCATCACCAACATAATCAACCCCACAGCAACAACCATCTTAACCCTGGCCCTCGCCATAAAACTTGGACTCTCCCCCTTCCACTTTTGAGTACCAGAAGTCACACAAGGCACCCCACTCTCATCAGGCCTAATTCTTCTAACCTGACAAAAACTAGCTCCCCTGTCTATCATATACGCAACCTCCCCAAACATTAACCCAGAATTACTCATTACTATATCCGCCCTATCTGTGATAATCGGAGGATGAGGAGGACTCAACCAAACCCAACTACGCAAGATCATAGCCTACTCATCCATCGCCCACATAGGATGAATAACCGCTATCATCATCTACAATCCCAACATAACCCTCCTCAACCTTACAATTTATATCATAATAACCCTAACCATATTCATGCTCCTCATTATCTCCACAACAACCACAACACTCTCCCTAGCCCACACCTGAAACAAAACCCCCCTAATCACCATTATAACTCTAACAACCCTACTCTCCCTAGGAGGCCTACCTCCCCTAACAGGATTTATACCAAAATGAATAATCATTCAAGAACTCACAAAAAACAACAGCATCATCCTACCCACTTTCATAGCTATTACCGCCCTACTCAACCTATACTTCTACATACGCCTAACGTACGCAACATCACTAACGATATTCCCAACATCAAACAGCACTAAAATCAAATGACATTTCCACAACACAAAACAAACAACACTCCTCTCACCCCTAACCATCATATCAACAATAATCCTCCCGCTCACCCCCCTCCTAACAATCCTCTATTAGGAGCTTAGGTTAACCCCAGACCAAGAGCCTTCAAAGCTCTAAGTAAATATCAACTATTTAGCTCCTGACCCCCTAAGGACTGCAAGATTCTATCCTACATCAGCTGAATGCAAATCAACTACTTTTCTTAAGCTAAGCCCTTACTAGATTGATGGGCTTCAAACCCACGAAACTTTAGTTAACAGCTAAACACCCTAAACAACTGGCTTCAATCTACTTCTCCCGCCGTTGAGAAAAAAAAGGCGGGAGAAGCCCCGGCAGGATTGAAGCTGCTTCTTTGAATTTGCAATTCAATATGATTATACACCACGGAGCCTGGCAATAAGAGGACTCAACCTCTGTAGTTAGATTTACAGTCTAATACCTGCTCGGCCATATTACCTATGTTCATCTCCCGTTGACTCTTCTCAACAAACCATAAAGACATCGGCACTTTATACTTACTATTCGGCGCTTGAGCAGAAATAGTGGGTACCGCACTCAGCCTCCTCATCCGCGCCGAATTAGGCCAACCTGGAGCTCTACTGGGTGACGACCAAATTTACAACGTTATCGTAACAGCCCATGCTTTCGTAATAATTTTCTTCATAGTCATACCAATCATAATTGGGGGCTTCGGCAACTGGCTAATCCCCCTAATAATTGGCGCCCCTGATATGGCATTTCCCCGAATAAACAACATAAGCTTTTGACTCCTACCACCTTCCTTTCTACTCCTACTCGCTTCCTCTACAGTAGAAGCCGGAGTTGGTACCGGCTGAACAGTGTACCCTCCCCTGGCTGGTAACCTAGCACATGCCGGCGCCTCTGTCGACCTAGCCATCTTCTCCCTTCACTTAGCAGGAGTTTCATCCATTCTCGGGGCTATCAACTTTATTACAACAATTATCAATATGAAACCACCTGCCCTTTCTCAATACCAAACCCCTCTATTTGTCTGATCGGTCCTAATCACAGCAGTCCTACTACTCCTGTCACTCCCCGTACTAGCTGCAGGCATCACCATACTATTAACAGACCGAAACCTTAATACTACATTTTTCGACCCGGCTGGAGGAGGAGACCCCATCCTATATCAACACCTGTTCTGATTCTTCGGTCACCCCGAAGTATATATCCTCATTCTCCCTGGCTTCGGCATCATTTCTCATGTAGTAACCTACTACTCAGACAAAAAAGAGCCTTTCGGGTATATAGGAATGGTCTGAGCCATAATATCCATTGGCTTCCTAGGCTTTATTGTGTGAGCCCACCACATATTTACAGTTGGCATAGACGTCGATACCCGAGCATACTTTACATCCGCCACTATAATCATTGCCATTCCTACTGGAGTCAAAGTATTTAGTTGACTTGCCACCCTGCATGGCGGAAACATTAAATGATCACCAGCTATATTATGAGCCCTTGGCTTCATTTTCCTATTTACAGTAGGAGGACTCACAGGCATTGTCCTAGCCAACTCTTCACTAGACATTATCTTGCAAAACACCTCAAAAGTAGTAGCCCAATTCCAATATGTCCTGTTTATAGGAGCTGTCTTTGATATAATAGGAGGATTAGTGCATTGATTTCCCCTATTCACTGGCTATACCCTAAACACAACATGAGATAAAATTCATTTCCTAGTTATATTTGTAGGCGTTAACATAACTTTCTTTCCCCAACACTTCCTAGGCCTATCCGGAATACCACGGCGTTACTCCGACTACCCAGATGCTTATACCACCTGAAACACCGTATCCTCTATAGGCTCCTTCATTTCACTCACAGCAGTTATATTAATAGTCTTCATAATCTGAGAAGCCTTCGCAGCTAAACGAGAAGTCTCAGTAGCAGAACTTACTGTAACTAACCTCGAATGACTACACGGATGCCCTCCTCCCTACCATACATTTGAAGAACCCACATACGTTAACCCAAAGTAAGAAAGGAAGGAATCGAACCCCCTAAAACTGGTTTCAAGCCAATGTCATAACCATTATGTCTTTCTCCACAGAGAGGTATTAGTAAAATTTACATAACTTTGTCAAGGTTAAATTATAGGTGAAACCCCTATATATCTCTATGGCATACCCATTCCAACTAGGACTCCAAGATGCTACCTCCCCCATTATAGAAGAGCTACTACACTTTCACGATCACACTCTAATAATTGTATTTATGATTAGTTCTCTAGTCTTATACCTCATCTCCTCCATACTAACAACCCGCCTAACTCATACAAGCACTATAGATGCTCAAGAAGTAGAAACAATCTGAACTATCCTCCCAGCCATTATCCTAATTACAATTGCCCTTCCATCCCTACGTATTTTATATATAATAGATGAAATCAATAACCCATCTATGACAGTTAAAACCATAGGACATCAATGATATTGAAGCTATGAATACACTGACTACACAGACCTATGCTTCGACTCCTACATAATCCCCACACAAGACCTAAAAGCAGGAGACCTTCGCCTTCTAGAAGTAGACAACCGAGTGGTCCTGCCTATAGAAACAACTATCCGTATGCTAATCTCTTCCGAAGACGTCCTCCACTCATGAGCCGTACCATCCCTAGGACTGAAAACAGACGCAATCCCTGGCCGACTCAACCAAACTACTCTCCTATCCACCCGGCCTGGCCTATATTACGGACAATGCTCTGAAATCTGTGGTTCAAATCACAGCTTCATGCCTATTGTCCTCGAACTAGTACCCCTAAAATACTTTGAAAAATGATCTACATCCATGCTATAGTATCATTAAGAAGCTAACTAGCATTAACCTTTTAAGTTAAAGATTGGGAACGCAAATTTCCCCTTAATGACATGCCACAGCTAGACACATCAACATGATTCATTACTATTATCTCAACAATTCTCACTCTATTTATCATCATACAGTTAAAAATCTCTAGCTACTACTACTACTCCAATCCAGAACCAAAAACAACTAAAACCACCAAATCCCTAATCCCCTGAGAAACCAAATGAACGAAAATTTATTCGCCTCTTTCATTACCCCTACGATAATAGGCCTTCCTATTGTTATTTTAATCATCATATTCCCTACTATAATATTTCCCTCAGCCAATCGACTAATTACCAACCGACTAGTAGCAATCCAACAATGACTTGTCCACCTAACATCCAAACAAATACTCTCCATTCACAATCACAAAGGCCAAACATGAGCTCTCATACTAATATCTCTCATCCTATTTATCGGCTCAACAAACCTACTAGGCCTACTACCCCACTCCTTCACTCCAACAACCCAACTATCAATAAACCTAGGCATGGCCATTCCCCTATGAGCTGGGACTGTTCTCCTAGGATTCCGCCACAAAACCAAAGCATCCCTTGCACACTTCCTACCACAAGGCACCCCCCTACCCCTAATCCCTATACTAATTATCATCGAAACAATTAGTCTATTCATCCAACCTATAGCACTAGCCGTACGACTAACCGCCAACATTACTGCCGGTCACCTACTCATCCACCTAATCGGAGGTGCAACCCTGGCCCTAATAAATATCAGCATAACAACCGCCCTCATTACATTCATAATCCTAATCCTACTAACCATTCTAGAATTTGCAGTTGCCCTAATTCAAGCTTACGTCTTTACACTACTAGTTAGCCTATACCTACATGACAATGCCTAATGACCCACCAAACACATGCATTCCACATAGTCAACCCAAGTCCCTGACCACTTACAGGGGCCCTCTCTGCCCTACTCTTAACCTCCGGACTAGTAATATGATTCCACTTCAACTCCATAACTCTACTAACACTAGGCCTACTAGCCAACACCCTAACAATATACCAATGATGACGCGACATTGTCCGAGAAGGCACCTTCCAAGGTCACCATACCCCAGTAGTCCAAAAAGGCCTTCGCTACGGCATAATCCTCTTTATCATCTCAGAAGTATTCTTCTTCTCTGGATTTTTCTGAGCCTTCTATCATTCAAGCTTGGCCCCAACTCACGAACTAGGAGGATACTGACCTCCAGCAGGCATCACTCCCCTAAATCCACTAGACGTCCCCCTTCTAAACACCTCTGTCCTCCTAGCCTCAGGGGTCTCCATCACCTGAGCCCACCATAGCCTTATAGAAGGAAACCGCAAACACATACTCCAATCACTACTTATCACAATCTGCCTGGGCCTCTACTTTACACTGCTACAAGCATCCGAATACTACGAGACCCCCTTCACAATCTCTGACGGAGTATATGGCTCCACATTCTTCATAGCTACAGGATTCCATGGCCTCCACGTCATCATCGGCTCCACTTTCCTAATTGTATGCCTCCTCCGACAACTAAAATATCACTTTACATCTAACCACCACTTTGGATTTGAAGCCGCCGCCTGATACTGACACTTCGTAGACGTTGTCTGACTCTTCCTATATGTATCTATCTATTGATGAGGATCCTATTCTTTTAGTATTAACCAGTACAACTGACTTCCAATCAGTTAGTTCCGACAGAACTTCGGAAAAGAATAATTAACATAGCTATTACATTACTAACAAACACACTACTAGCAGCCTTACTTGTAATAATCGCATTCTGATTACCTCAAACAAACACCTATTCAGAAAAAGTAAGCCCTTACGAATGCGGATTCGACCCCCTAGGATCAGCCCGCCTCCCTTTCTCAATAAAATTCTTTTTAGTAGCCATCACATTCCTCCTCTTCGACCTAGAAATCGCACTCCTCCTCCCCCTACCATGAGCATCTCAAACAAACAACCTACAAACCATACTCCCCATAGCCCTAATCCTCATCTCACTTTTAGCTATCAGCCTAGCCTATGAATGATTGCAAGAAGGACTAGAATGATCCGAATAATGGTAATTAGTTTAAATAAAACAAGTGATTTCGACTCACTAGATTATGATAAAAATCATAATTATCTAATGTCCCTCACCTACATAAATATGCTCCTAGCATTTACAATCTCTCTAATAGGCCTTCTAATATATCGATCCCACATAATATCTTCCCTACTATGCCTAGAAGGAATGATACTCTCCCTATTCGTAATAATAACAGTAACCATCCTGAACACCCATATAACCCTGGCGAGCATACTACCAATCATCCTCCTAGTCTTCGCAGCATGCGAAGCAGCCCTAGGCCTGTCCCTTCTAGTAATAGTATCAACTATCTACGGAATAGACTACGTACAAAACCTCAACCTCCTCCAATGCTAAAAATTATCCTCCCCACCATCATGCTTATTCCCCTTACATGACTATCCAAACCCAAAATAGTCTGAATCAACACCACAACTCATAGTTTAATAATTAACCTCCTATGATTTCCCCTCATCAACCAATTCATGGACAACACCCTCAACTTTTCCCCTATATTCTTCTCCGACTCCCTATCCACTCCACTACTTATACTAACAATATGACTTCTCCCCCTAATAATCATTGCCAGCCAGTTCCACCTAACCAACGAACCTCTCATCCGAAAAAAATCCTACATTACTATGTTAGTTCTGCTTCAAATTTTCCTAATTATAACATTTACAGCCACAGAACTAATTATATTCTACATCCTATTCGAAGCTACCCTACTCCCAACCCTAATTATCATCACCCGCTGAGGTAACCAAGCAGAACGTCTAAACGCAGGGCTCTACTTTCTATTCTACACCCTAGTAGGTTCCCTACCCCTACTAATCGCATTAACCTACCTTCAAAACCTAACCGGCACCCTAAACTTCTTACTAATTCAACACTGAGCCCTACCCCTCTCAACCTCCTGAAACACAAACCTCCTATGACTAGCGTGCATAATAGCCTTCATAGTAAAAATGCCCCTATACGGACTTCACCTCTGACTGCCAAAAGCCCACGTCGAAGCTCCTATTGCAGGCTCAATAGTCCTTGCAGCAGTACTATTAAAATTAGGGGGCTACGGCATACTACGCATTACTATCCTACTCGAGCCCCTTACCGAATACATAGCCTACCCTTTCATATTACTATCCCTATGAGGCATAATCATAACCAGCTCTATCTGCCTACGTCAAACAGACCTTAAATCTCTCATCGCCTACTCCTCAGTAAGCCACATAGCCCTAGTCATCGCAGCTGTCCTAATCCAAACTCCCTGAAGCTTTATAGGGGCAACGGCACTGATAATCGCACACGGCCTAACCTCATCAGTACTATTCTGCCTAGCCAACTCAAACTACGAACGAGTTCATAGCCGAACAATAATCTTGGCCCGAGGCCTACAAACACTGCTTCCCCTAATAGCAACTTGATGACTCCTAGCTAGCCTCACTAACTTAGCCCTTCCACCAACAATCAATCTAATCGGAGAACTATTCGTAGTCCTCGCAATATTCTCCTGATCCCATCTGTCACTAACCCTACTAGGACTAAACATTGTCCTAACTGCCCTTTACTCCCTCTACATACTAATCATAACTCAGCGGGGAAAAAACACCCAACACATTAACAACATCCCCCCTTCCTACACACGAGAAAATACCCTTATAACCATGCACATCCTCCCCCTACTCCTACTATCTATTAACCCCAAAATCATCCTCGGATGCCCTTACTGTAAGTATAATTTAACTAAAATATTAGATTGTGAATCTAAAAATAGAAACTCAACCCTTCTTACTTACCGAAAAAGTATGCAAGAACTGCTAACTCATGCCACCGTGCCTAACAGCACGGCTTTTTCGCACTTTTAAAGGATAGTAGTTATCCGTTGGTCTTAGGAACCAAAAAATTGGTGCAACTCCAAATAAAAGTAATAAACCTAGCCTCATCCACAATACTCTTATCACTCACTATAATAACACTGCCTATCCTAACAACCACCCTACACCCCCAAAACAGTCCAAAATACCCTGACTATGTCAAAACAATAGTTTCCTACTCATTCTTTATTAGCATAATCCCAACCACTCTATTTATCTTCTCCAATCAGGAAACAATAATTTCCAACTGACATTGAATTACCATCCAAACCCTAAAACTATCCCTCAGCTTTAAACTAGATTTTTTCTCAGTCCTATTCATACCAGTAGCACTATTTGTAACCTGGTCCATCCTAGAATTCTCAATATGATATATACACTCAGACCCAAACATCAACCGCTTCTTTAAATACCTACTAATGTTCCTAATTACAATACTAATTCTAGTTACAGCCAACAATCTATTTCAACTTTTCATCGGATGAGAAGGAGTAGGCATTATATCATTCCTCTTAATTGGCTGATGATACGGACGGGCAGATGCCAACACCGCAGCCCTCCAAGCAATCCTATACAACCGCATCGGAGACATCGGCTTCATCCTATCCATAGCATATTTTCTAACTTACACCAACACATGAGAAATTCAACAGATCTTTTCACTCAACACTACCCCAACCTCCCTCCCCCTCATAGGACTACTCCTAGCTGCAACAGGAAAATCAGCCCAATTCGGCCTCCACCCTTGACTCCCCTCCGCCATAGAAGGACCAACCCCGGTTTCAGCCCTACTCCACTCAAGTACAATAGTCGTCGCAGGCATTTTCCTCCTAATCCGATTCTACCCCCTAATAGAAAATAATCCCCTAGCCCAAACAACAGCCCTATGCCTAGGAGCAATCACAACCCTATTCACAGCAATATGCGCCCTTACCCAAAACGACATCAAAAAAATCATCGCCTTCTCCACATCAAGCCAACTAGGCCTAATAATAGTAACTATCGGAATCAACCAACCACACCTAGCATTTCTACACATCTGTACCCACGCCTTCTTCAAAGCAATACTCTTCATATGCTCAGGCTCAATTATCCACAGCCTAGGAGACGAACAAGACATCCGAAAAATAGGGGGATTATACAAAACCATACCCTTCACCTCAACAGCCATGACCGTAGGAAGCCTGGCATTAACAGGTACCCCCTTCCTCACAGGCTTCTACTCTAAAGACCTCATCATCGAAGCAGCCAACACCTCTTACACCAACGCCTGAGCCCTCCTCATAACCCTCATTGCCACCGCCTTAACAGCAGTATACAGCACTCGAATTATCTTCTTCGCCCTACTAGGACAACCCCGCCTTCCCTCCCTGATCCTAATTAAAGAAAACAACCCCCTACTACTTAACGCCATTAAACGACTCCTCATGGGAAGCATCTTCGCCGGCTTCTTAATCTCTATAAACATCCCTCCAACAACTATTCTCCCAATAACCATACCCCCCTATCTAAAACTCACAGCACTCACTGTAACCTTAACTGGCTTTGCCTTAGCCCTAGAACTTAACCTATCAGCACTAAACCTAAAGTTCAAAACCCCCTCCAACATATTCAAGTTTTCCAACCTTCTAGGATTTTTCCCAACCATCATCCACCGCCTCTACCCATCAACAAACCTAACTTTAGGTCAAAAATCCGCCTCCCTCCTACTCGACCTCACCTGACTAGAAATCTTTTTCCCAAAAACAATCTCCCTTATCCAAATAAAAACTTCCACCCTAGTATCTAACCAAAAAGGATTAATTAAACTGTACTTCCTATCGTTCCTAATCACACTACTGCTGGCCCTCATTCTACTTAACCCCCTCGCGTAACCTCCATAACCACTATAACAGTAACCAACAAAGATCAACCAGTCACAACCACAAGCCAACCCCCATAACTATACAAACCTGCAACCCCCACCACCTCTTTACTGACAAACCCCAAACCACTCTCTCCAGAAACAACTCAATCTGCTAGCTCACTAAACTTAAACATTACATCCAATTCAACCCCCTTCAACACAACAACTGCTAAAACAAACTCCATCACAACTCCCACAACAAAAGACCCTAAAACCGTCTTATTTGACACCCACACCTCAGGGTAAAGTTCAGTCGCCATAGCCGTAGTATAACCAAACACCACCAAAAAACCCCCCAAATAAATTAAAAATACCATCAAACCTAAAAATGACCCATTAAAACTCATAACAATACCACACCCTGCACCCCCACTCGCAATCAAACCTAATCCTCCATAAATAGGAGATGGCTTTGAAGAAAACCCAACAAAACTTAATACAAAAATAATACTTAAAATAAATACAACGTATACTATCATTATTCTTACATGGCTTCACCCATGACCAATGGCATGAAAAACCACCGTTGTACTTCAACTATAAGAACAATAATGACCAACATTCGAAAAACTCACCCCCTACTAAAAATTATCAACAACTCACTTGTAGACCTACCTGCTCCATCAAGCCTCACATCATGATGAAACTTCGGCTCTCTTTTAGGAGTATGCTTAGGCGTACAAATTTTAACAGGATTGTTCCTAGCAATGCACTACACATCCGATACAGCCACCGCATTCAACTCTGTAACACATATTTGCCGAGACGTAAACTACGGCTGACTACTCCGATACCTCCATGCCAACGGAGCATCCATGTTCTTCATCTGACTTTACCTACACGTAGGCCGAGGCCTCTACTACGGGTCCTACACATATTCAGAAACATGAAATATCGGTATCCTTCTTCTCTTTGCCGTAATAGCCACAGCATTCATGGGCTACGTCCTTCCATGAGGACAGATATCTTTCTGAGGAGCAACAGTCATCACCAACCTCCTCTCTGCCATCCCCTACATTGGAACTGAACTAGTCCAATGAATCTGAGGCGGCTTCTCCGTAGACAAGGCAACTCTCACCCGATTCTTCGCCTTTCACTTCCTACTTCCCTTCATCGTAGCAGCCCTAGTAATAGTCCACCTTCTATTCCTGCACGAAACCGGGTCAAACAACCCCACAGGCATCCCATCAGACCCAGACATAATCCCATTCCACCCCTACTACACCATTAAAGACATCCTAGGCTTCCTAATCATGTTAACAGCCCTGTCAGCCCTAGTACTATTTTCACCCGACCTACTAGGAGACCCAGACAATTACACTCCAGCTAACCCCCTCAACACACCCCCTCACATCAAACCCGAATGGTACTTCCTATTCGCCTACGCAATCCTACGTTCCATCCCTAACAAACTTGGAGGCGTCCTAGCCCTAGTACTGTCCATCCTAATTCTAGCCATCATCCCCATACTACATCTATCCAAACAACGAAGTATGATATTCCGCCCCCTCAGCCAATGCCTATTCTGACTACTCGTAGCAGTTCTACTCACACTTACATGAATCGGAGGCCAACCAGTCGAACACCCATACATTATCATCGGCCAAACAGCATCCATCCTATACTTCCTAATCCTCCTAGTCCTAATACCACTAACTAGCATCACAGAAAACCGCCTTCTAAAATGAAGAGTCCATGTAGTATACTCATTACACCGGTCTTGTAAACCGGAAAAGGGAATAAACTTCCCCATAGACTCAAGGAGAAGGCACACGCCCCACCCTCAGTACCCAAAACTGAGATTCTACTTAAACTACTCCTTGAATCAGATAAGCCTATGTAATTCGTGCATAAAACTATATACCCCTAATTAATGAAGTACATCCATGTATTATAGTACATTAATATCATGTCCCCATGAATACTAAGCAGGTAAATCAACTCAATGGTATCAAAGACATAACTCCATAAACGTACATAACACTTGTTCTACTCATGAATATTCACTTGTGACTATACATGATGGGTTAGTCAAGCAGGTACATACATTCAGTAATAGTACATACACCATTTAACTTCAATCAGTTATTAAGTACACGTCTATCCCCATCCAAAGGGTATCCCTTAATCTACCAACCTCCGTGAAACCAGCAACCCGCCCAATCAGTATCCCTCTTCTCGCCCCGGGCCCATTTAACTTGGGGGTTTCTAACTTGGGTCGTAAACGACATCTGGTTCTTGCTTCAGGGACAACACTATGTAAAATCGCCCACACGTTCCCCTTAAATAAGACATCACGATGGATTAATGACTAATCAGCCCATGCCGCGGCATAACTGTGGTGTCATGCCTTTAGTAGGATTTTTTTTGGGGGTATGCTTGGACTCAGCTAAGGCCGTAGAAGGCCGGAGGTCAGGAGCTTTAAGTCCTGGCGTGCCTATTAATGTACCTTCACCACCCGCATAATGAGGAAGCAGGTCATAAAGTTAATGATTCAAGGACATAGACAATGTGTGATCTTACTTATTCTTATCTCTCATGGAATGAACCATACGGGGATTATAGGATTCATGGTTACAGGACATATACATACACCCACACCCACACCCAGGTGCACCCACACCCACACCCAGGTGCACCCACACCCACACCCAGGTGCACCCACACCCACACCCAGGTGCACCCACACCCACACCCCACCCACACCCACACCCACACCCACACGCACCCACGCAACCGCAAGAACATGAGTCTTTTAAGTCAACAAACCCCCCCCTACCCCCCGTTAAGGCCCCCTACATAATGTATTATTCATCCTTGCCAAACCCCAAAAACAAGGAAAATACAAAATGCTCCGCAAGCCCCCAACCTATATTAAATAATAACACCACCTAACTAAACATACCTCACCAACAGACTCCAACTAATTGAACGCTGCCACTTTAAGGAATTTATTTTCCTTAGACAAGCACCCCTCTAGATCTGTTAAAGCCCCTGGCAAATTTCTCTCCAAAACCTATCAACAAAT